TTTGCATTAATTGCGACTTCCTCAGTGTTAGTAATTAGTGTACCCCTTGTATTTGCTTCTCCTGATGGTTGGTCAAATAATAAAAACGTTGTATTTTCCGGTACATCATTATGGATTGGACTAGTCTTTCTGGTAGCTATTCTGAATTCTCTCATTTCTTAAATTTGTTTAGTATTTAGTAGCCCGATACAAAATAAATAAAAAGGCCATTTCTTCGAAAAAATTGGAATTGTGAGACGCATTAAAATGCAATTTGCGTTCCGAATTGCTACCTCTTCTCTTTCATTATTATGAAATTCCATTGCCATTAGAATATTGATTGACAGACAATTAAAAAAAAGAAAACTCTAATATAATAGAAAATGAAACGGTCGACCCAGACATAGACGGTCGACCCAGGCGGATATACCCTATAAAATATATCCCGTAGCGAGCGTAGTTCAATGGTAAAACATCTCCTTGCCAAGGAGAAGATACGGGTTCGATTCCCGCCGCTCGCCAGCTTAATTTAGTAAGGTACTATGATAAAAAATTTAGTCTAGTTGACTACTTAACTACTTATATTAAATTAAGTAGGTGTTAGTCTAGTACCGTATCCCTTACTATCTTACCCTTCTTTTGCACCCCACTCAAAAAAAGGGGCTCCGGAGGCGGGAATCGAACTCGCCAACAGGGCTCCCTAAATTGGGGATTCACCGAGACAAACAACTGGCAAACTCCTTTTAAAGGGAAGGGAGGTAGACTGTGCCTTTCTTTCATTTCTTTTTTCTTTTCTGCAGGGTAGGAAGGAGCCTTGAGAGTTCTTCTTGTAGGGGCAAGTGACTTCGCAAACTGCTCCATTTGGCCCTTTAGGGCCGGGAACTAATGAATAAAAAAGGGTTGGATACCGCCCAGCCCTCTACTCTATACAAATAGAATAGTCCTTTTATACAGACTGCTAAGTGCGGAGACGGGAATCGAACCCGTGACCTCAAGGTTATGAGCCTCGTGAGCTACCAAACTGCTCTACTCCGCTCTGGAGGGACGGAAACTGGTGGACGAAAAAGGTTGAATACAGGACTCTACCATGTCTAGACAAATAGAATAGTCCTTTTATACAGAATGGAGCGGGTAGCGGGAATCGAACCCGCATCGTTAGCTTGGAAGGCTAGGGGTTATAGTCGACGTTGGTTGATTAGTTTTAACGTCTCTAATTCAAAACCGAACATGAAATTTTGATTTCATTCGGCTCCTTTATGGATATTCTCACCACTTAACATCTATGTCAGCTTTTCTATCTGAATGGAACCAAAGCTCTCCGCTTTCTAGATGATCCCTATAGAGTAGGAGATAGAAATTCTACTAAATCTATCTAATCTACTTACTTCGTTCCCTAATTTCATTCAAGAGATCCTGAGGAAAAGAATTAGGTTTCCACCGAGCTGAAACAATATGCTGATGGTTCTAGTAAACCAAAACTACCGTTTTTTAGCTATTTGGCTTCCATTTCCTTTTTTAACAAAAGAAGATTTAGTTACGATTGGAAATAAACTTTTTTGTATCTTCATCCATAGATCCTTTACTCATATTTTAAAAATTGGAATACTTAATCCAATGCAAAATTATGCTTCGCGACTCTGTACTCATAATCCAATTTGTATTTTGGATGCAATTTCAATTAGTTTTTGGGTACAAATCGCGAGAATGTATATTCTTCCTCAATATGCTATTGAGAGGAAAAGGATTAAATCCTTTATAAGAACTAAAGTTTTCATCGGAATATAAAAAACTTAAGGACGCCTTAAGTATATCATTTCAAATTCAGTTATTAATAGAACGAATCACACTTTTACCACTAAACTATACCCGCTACATGTAGATTATGATACCAACGCTACCCTTTGTCAAGGGTAGCCATTCGAGAAGGAGGCTAATTCCCCCTTATTGAATCAAATGGAGAAGGTTCATGACAGTGAGCTGTTGGTACTTCGATCGCGGGCCTTTACTTTAGCTTTAGGGTTTAGATAGCCCCTCTGGGATGTAAAATATATCTCTTCTCACCATCCCCATAGTGTATGAGACAAATGTATGCATTTCGATTAGGTTCGTATTCTACGGTTACGACTACAATGATCATTATTTGTTTTGCGAGGACGTAAGTGTGCCAGACTGCTCTAAGGAATAGTTTGATTATTCCTACAATATACACTAGGAGATATAGGGAGCAGCACTGCCCCCATAAATCCCTTTCTTCCTTTTCTTTTTTGTTCAATTCTGAACAAAGAAATTGGGGAAGATGTTTTCTTTCTTCCCCCACTTATCATGAAGTCCGAGCCCTAGAGAAAGAGTGAGATGCATTTTAAAAATTCATCATAGACTTTCCCTATGGCTTGAGAGAAGCAAGAAACAAAGAGTCGTAACTTAAACGGAGAAGCGGACAGGACCCGACGGATTTACCTGATGTAAAGAAGATCCTAAATGTCTCTGGTTAGTCGATCCTCTCCATTTACCAATTTCTTCTCCTCTTTTCCACTCAATTCTAGTTTATTAGATTCTTGTTTAAAAGAATCAAAGAAGATGAATAGAACTAAGAACACATAAAAAAGAGCATAGAGGACCAAGACCATTACCAAATGTTCCTCCCAAGAATCATATTGGGTATCTGTTCCCTTCCTTTTCCCGCTAGGATCGGGAATCTTATATTTTCCATATCCATATACCATCGAACCTTTAGGGTTCCAGAATCCTCCTTTTTTCCTAATCTTCGGAAACAGAAAACCCATAGCCAGGAGGAGTTAGGTATGTAGGGTATGGTTTATTATTTTTTGTTGGGCAGGCAGTAGAATAATTTTTATACTCTGCAGTATAAATTCGACTGCCCACTTTTTACAAGCAAATTGTTGCTAAAACTCCAACATAGTTTGTTCAAAATGCACCAACCAGAATCCTTTGAGAATATTCAAGTACCCCCCTTCCTTGGAAGGGGTACCTGTTAAAAATCGCTTCAACAAATCCGTCCAAAACTTTTTAAGAAAAATTGAAAAGTTTTGAACTCGAAGGTTTTTCTAAGAGATGCCTTTTAAAAATAGTTTCAATTTCTCACCAAAACAGACAAGAAGTATATCACTGAAAATTAATACCCAACCGTATGGGTATATGAAGAGCGCGAATTCCTTTATACCCTACCCAATTAGAATTAGAAGAAATAAAACATAAATGGAGAAAGTTCTCATCATAAGATCAGCCAATAGAAGAAAAAAGTCCCTAATTCTGCAGAACGTTCTGAGCACGTGAAAAGTCAATAGCCTAAAGATAAAAAAAAACAAAGTCTACCGTTTTTTTAACAGCAGCTCTTATTGCCCCTTTGGCCTTTTTTTTTTTGCCCATTGTTGTATCCGATTCAACAATTGATACATATTTGTTCTCCTCTTCTAAAAAATAGAACTTCTGGGCTTTGGTTTGGTGAGTCGTCCGAGATCATGTTTACATACCTATGAACTTACCCTCTTCAAGTATATCGGATACTAATAATAATTTTTTATTGTGTCAACTCTCTCTTCACGTATTTTATTATATGTATTTTTTTATATAAAAAAAGAAAAAAACCTCTACTTTGTGCAAGTGATAAGAGAGAATATGAAAGATTTTCTTATTTTTCTTGATTTTCTCAAGATTTTGAACTCTCAAGATTTTGAACCTCGCCATGAATAAACTTCTATATCTCGATATATACATATATAATCTCTACATATATCTCTATATATACATATATTATGTACATTATGCAGTAGACTCATAATGAGAAATCAAAGTGGCTAATTTTTGAATTGAATAAAAAGCCCTTTTAACTCAGTGGTAGAGTAATGCCATGGTAAGGCATAAGTCATCGGTTCAAATCCGATAAAGGGCTTTTTATTTGGTGGTAGAGTAATGCCATGGTAAGACGTAAGTCATCGGTTCGAATCCGATAAAGTACTTTTCTACTAAATTTATTATTTATTCACTTTTTTTTCTTTGTTTTTGAAAATTTCTCTATTTTTTCTTGAATTTTATGACTTAGTGTGGGATGCATGCATTTTTGGTCTGAACGCTAAACGAAGCACGGGGTGGAAATTACAAAAAAGAAATCAAATTGGACTCTTTTTCCTGTTAGATCAATCAAATCACTACCTGTACTGAACTAATCTAGAATCCCTTTTATTAATCTATTCTTATTCTATACCCTTTAAATGAATTTCCCTAAAAAGTAGGGAATGATCCGTGAATTAACCTAACCATCAACTAAAAAAAATCCTATGAAAGCATAACAGAAAAGTAGGAAAGACTCTTTGCTTTGGATCTAGTTATACTCTTCGAGTATATTGACAATTCCAAAAAACTGCTCATACTATCATTATAGTATAATGACGAGCGGTTGTATATGGCCCTATCGTCTAGTGAAGTGATGCCCCTATCGTCTAGTGGTTCAGGACATCTCTCTTTCAAGGAGGCAGCGGGGATTCGACTTCCCCTGGGGGTAGGGAGTATTATGAAAGGAGGTTAATCATAGATTCTAAAAAACCCTAGAATAAATTCTTCCTGGGTCGATGCCCGAGCGGTTAATGGGGACGGACTGTAAATTCGTTGACGATATGTCTACGCTGGTTCAAATCCAGCTCGGCCCAAAAATCTAGGGCTTCGTGAATATGAACTAAATCCATTTGTTTTTCTTCCATAAAATAAAATGTCTGATCCATAGAAATAAAGGATAAAGCGAAAGGGGGAAATTTCTTTCTAATCCATATCTCTCTCATTCCTTTTTTACAAACAAAAGAGTTTTTCTTATTGAAATGAAAGGTGGATTATCATCCATTTTTAGCGATAAAAAATCGCGACATACTAGTTATGTCACTCTCACTATACCCACATATGATATGTGGGTATGTAGTATATGATCCGTCTATTTCTTAGAGTACGACAGGCGAATCGAATCTTCTTATGGTTCTATTTAAGAATAGGTATGCCATACACCCCGCGGGGATTGTAGTTCAATTGGTCAGAGCACCGCCCTGTCAAGGCGGAAGCTGCGGGTTCGAGCCCCGTCAGTCCCGAACTAGGGTTCAATGAATGGAGAAATTCATCTTTCCTTTTTCCATGAAAAAGGGGGGGCAGGAGAGAAGATCAAATACCTATGGGGCACCCTTATTTCACTTTTTTTATTTCGCATTTCTCATTAAAGAGGGAGGGGAGGCCTATAGGAATTTTTTTTTTCACTACTCCCGGTTGATAAGGAAAGACATACATATCATACTTGGATTAGTATAATTTAGGATATTACTCTATCCTTATGATGATACCATCCTCATCTTAACTTCCTATTCGACTCTTATGGAATAGAGTACCGGTATTTTACCGAAATCCATACATAAATCGTATTCGTTTTTTCTTAGACATAGACAGTGAATTTAATTGAATATAATTAGTACTTTACTTTTTGGATTAAACCAGGCCCCCTCCATTTTGTAGTTCCAACTTTGTTTGTGTATGTTCAATGACTAATTGGAAAGAATCTATCTCATTTTCATTCCATTTGCGGACTCCTTATTTTATGGATCTGTTCTCATCTTTAGACCCCAAAAGTGGATATTGATAGTAACTTAATAAAATAAAAGAAAAACCAAGCAAAGCAAACGCCCTTTTTCCTAAATTAATTAAAATATTCGATTTTTTTTTATTTAAGCCCTCTTTTCTCCATCTCACTTCTACTTCTACTGCTTATTTGGATGTCTATGTGACCCATAGAAAGTCGGTCATATAATACATACATACATAATTGTATGTATAACTATAAGAAAAAGGAAGGGAAATTGGATAAGATAAGAAAGATCGTGGGTTATAGATATAGAAAAGAAAAAGTGGATCTTCCTATGTTATACTATTCCACTCTCAACCATGAATTGATTTGATAGATCCGATATTCATAATATTGAATTGATTCAGTATTATCAGAATGCAAGTCCTCCCCTTGAATTTACAGGATACCCCTTTTTCCTCTCCATGGGATTACATCCCGAGTTATTGTGAAAAAAATAAAGAGGTTATGGAAGTCAATATTCTCGCATTTATTGCTACTGCACTGTTTATTCTAGTTCCTACTGCCTTTTTACTTATTATTTATGTAAAAACAGTCAGCCAAAATGATTAATTGGAATTCCAATTAATCATTGAAGAAATGAAAAAGGGATTAAATAAAATAAAAATCCAAGTCTTAAATGAAAGGATCTGGTTGGAATCATAAAGTGTGGTAGAAAGAACTACATATAGTTTTTTCTACGACACTTTAGAGTCTTTCTATTATATTATCTTGAATCTACATAGAATAGATTAGTAGATTGAAATAGTAGTCTAATTCAATTTCTTTTTTCACTGCATCCACTTAATTTCAATCAAGTCAAAATAAAAAAATCGAAGACAATTCTTCACGAAAGAATCCATGGAGGGAGAGAAAAATAATATGAGAATAGACTATAGTAAAAAGTAAAAGAAAAAAAGTAAAAGGAAAAAACCAGCGAATCTTTCATGCTTAAACATGCGGCGAGATGCTTCAAAAGAGCATAAAAATTATTCTAAGAATAAGAAAAGAATATAAAACAAATGGAAAGTGTGCGATATGTTGTGAATAGCTCCGTGGAAGAAAGTCTAATTTTCTTATGTATAGAACTTTTTTAACCATTCGTCACTTCTAGTAGAAATTTTGAATTGCTGTAATCGCTCTTTCTATTTCTATATAGTAGAATAGAACGACTCTTTCTTACAAGAGTTTCTTACAGGTACAGGAGTGAAACAAAACTAAAGAAAGAGAGAAAGAATCAAGTTTGGCAAAATGATTAATGCAAAACGATCAATTAAAGAAAAAAGTTGATACAACAATTCGACTACTCAATCAATTAGTAGTATCCCTAGAGTCCACTCCTCCCCCATACTACTAGTGAAAGAGAAAATGTAAAGACTACCATTAAAGCAGCCCAAGCGAGACTTACTATATCCATGTAAATTATGTCTCCTATTTCTATGAAGGAATTATTCTACTATTGATCAATAATCATAGTGGAATCAAGGGTACAGAGTCAAAAAGGGATTCTGCCCTAACGCTATGGATGAATCAGTTCAAGGAATTTACTCCTAACAAATTCTTATAGGATTTCTGGTAGAATTGGAGAGCATTAAGTATAAATACGATACATAGCCCTTTTCCTTAAAAAGGAGTACGGGGATGATGTCCTGAATAGAAGACGCGGGAATAGGAAGATTTTTTCTTCCTTTTGTTACCCTTTTTTTATAAGCAAAGGACGTCAGAATATACCATAAAATTAGGATAGATAAATATTTATTGGATACCTACCTTGCCTATGTTTATTTTTAACCTAAACCCTACAGCCCTTCTATCATTCTATGAAAGAATGAGGAGACTTTATCCACAACTCCGAAATTGATTTTTGATCAGCCTATTCAATCTGATTCTCGACAGAATCAGTAGCCCTTACTTTAGTGTATGTAGGTAGCATAAGATGTATGATAAATAAAATGTATGATAATTAGGAAGTCTTGATATTCCTTCGTGGAGTCCCTTCTTCAATCTTAGATTGAAAAAAAAAAGAATGCCCCTTAGGGGCCCTTTGGATATCAAGATTTCTGACATCTTAGCCTTGTAATTTTTAATTCTCGAATCGAATCAATTAAGAATCAATTAAAATTAATAAAAGAATAAGGAAACGCAACCTCATCCTTATTGGTAGCCGTTTGGGCCACTACCGACAAAACAAACCCTAGTTTGAGGATAGAACTATGGATTCTCAAAATCCAGTATCGCCAGGCCTAGTTACTCTCTTGCCCCAACTTATGCAGGGTACGAATTTGTTGAGTTCGATCAGTACTATAAGCCTAAGTATTTTATTGATCAGGCGGCACCCAGATTTGAACTGGGGATAAAGGATTTGCAGTCCCCTGCCTTACCGCTTGGCCATGCCGCCAAAAAATCCGATCTAAAATAGAGAAAAGAGCAAGTATTCATCCAGGTTTTCTTACTAAAACCTCCTTTCTTTTATCTTGAATCTAATTCTACTTACTTTTTTCCAATCTTTTTCAAAAAATCTATTCCTGCTTTTTTTGAATCCAGTTTCGATTATTCTCCTCGATGGATTCTATCTTAAAACAAACATTGCTAACACTAGAAAACTTCCCTTTTCTTTCTATTGAGATGAAAAAAGAGAAAAAGTGGATTTCCAGTCACAGGCTGCAAAATTCATAACAAATTGGAACCATTAACTAGAATTCTATTTTTTTTTTGAATTGCAGTAGTGAACGACTCTTAAATCGGTATTCTCTCCCCCCTTCCTTTTAATGGCATAATAAAATAGAATGAATTTATGCCTAATCCGTGTATAGGTAAACTACAGGTCCGAACAGCATTATTATCCATAATAGCATTATTATCCATGGATCCCCCTTATGTACATATCTCTATGGGGAATCGTGCTTTAATTTTTCATTGCATTAAATATCTTGAATAAAAAAAAGAAATTTGGTCTGATATAGAGTATGACCTGACCATCTTGGCCCACCCAAGTGAAATTACGATAAAAGCAGGGATATGTGGAGAGGTGGATAACTAGATTGGCATGTACTTAAAAAAAGGACTTACTTTATTTTAGGATTCTACAATGAAATCCTATATTTTCTAGCAATTCTACTACTACGAAACAAAAAAGAACCCTCAAATTCTTATTCTTTTTTGAAATTAAACTAAGCGTGCTATTCTAAATCGAACTAAAGTCAAATTTTCTAGTGCTTATAAATTATTATATTATGGCTTTATCCCATTCATAGAAAGGGGATAAAATGAGAAATCTTTGCCATCCAATCTGATTAGTATCATAAAGTGTAAGTGGCAGAATTTTTTTCTAGGAATGTTTTATCAATTCATTTTCATTCGATTTGTACCCCTGGCAAATTCGAACTTTCGTCGAAATTGTCTCTATTCATATGTATGAAATACATATATGAAATATGTATGTGGAGTTCCCTAGAATTTCATGTGATTCAGTAAACAGAATATGGATTCCATAATTGCTAGATCGATCCATAGGGATTGATGAAGAGTGAGCTGATAATGGAATTTTTCTTCGATAAACAGGAAACTTAAGATTAAGATGCTCCGGAATGGAAATGAGGGAATGTCCACAATACCCGGATTTAGTCAGATCCAATTCGAGGGATTTTGTAGGTTCATTAATCAAGGCTTGGCAGAAGAACTTGAGAAGTTTCCAACAATTAAAGATCCAGATCACGAAATTGCATTTCAATTATTTGCGAAAGGATATCAATTGCTAGAACCCTCGATAAAAGAAAGGGATGCTGTGTATGAATCACTCACCTATTCTTCCGAATTATATGTATCTGCGAGATTAATTTTTGGTTTCGATGTGCAAAAGCAAACCATTTCTATTGGAAACATTCCTATAATGAATTCCTTAGGAACCTTTATAATAAATGGAATATACCGAATTGTGATCAATCAAATATTGCTAAGTCCTGGTATTTACTACCGCTCGGAATTAGACCATAAGGGAATTTCTATCTACACTGGGACTATAATATCAGATTGGGGAGGAAGATCGGAATTAGCAATTGATAAAAAAGAAAGGATATGGGCTCGCGTGAGTAGAAAACAAAAGATATCTATTCTAGTTCTATCATCAGCTATGGGTTCGAATCTAAAAGAAATTCTAGATAATGTTTCCTACCCTGAAATTTTCTTATCTTTCCCGAATGCTAAGGAGAAGAAGAGGATTGAGTCAAAAGAAAAAGCTATTTTGGAGTTTTATCAACAATTTGCTTGTGTAGGTGGGGACCTGGTATTTTCGGAGTCCTTATGTGAGGAATTACAAAAGAAATTTTTTCAACAAAAATGTGAATTAGGAAGGATTGGTCGACGAAATATGAATCGGAGACTGAATCTTGATATACCTCAGAACAATACATTCTTGTTACCACGAGATGTATTGGCCGCTACGGATCATTTGATTGGAATGAAATTTGGAACGGGTATACTTGACGATGACGATATGAATCACTTGAAAAATAAACGTATTCGTTCGGTTGCGGATCTGTTACAAGATCAATTCGGACTGGCTCTTGGTCGTTTACAACATGCGGTTCAAAAAACTATCCGTAGAGTATTCATACGTCAATCGAAACCGACTCCACAAACTTTGGTAACTCCAACTTCAACTTCGATTTTATTAATAACTACTTATGAGACCTTTTTTGGCACATACCCCTTATCTCAAGTTTTTGATCAAACCAATCCATTGACACAAACTGTTCATGGGCGAAAAGTGAGTTGTTTGGGTCCTGGAGGATTGACGGGGAGAACTGCAAGTTTTCGGAGCCGAGATATTCATCCGAGTCACTATGGGCGTATTTGTCCAATTGACACGTCCGAAGGAATCAATGTTGGACTTACTGGATCCTTAGCTATTCATGCGAGAATTGACCACTGGTGGGGGTCCATAGAGAGTCCCTTTTATGAAATATCTGAGAAAGCAAAAGAAAAAAAAGAGAGACAGGTGGTTTATTTATCACCAAATAGAGATGAATATTATATGATAGCAGCAGGAAATTCTTTGTCCTTGAATCAGGGTATTCAGGAAGAACAGGTTGTTCCAGCTAGATACCGTCAAGAATTCCTGACTATTGCATGGGAACAGATTCATGTTAGAAGTATTTTTCCTTTCCAATATTTTTCTATTGGAGGTTCTCTCATTCCTTTTATTGAGCATAATGATGCGAATCGGGCTTTAATGAGTTCTAATATGCAGCGCCAAGCAGTTCCGCTTTCTCGGTCCGAGAAGTGCATTGTTGGAACTGGATTGGAACGCCAAACAGCTCTAGATTCGAGGGTTTCCGTTATAGCCGAACGCGAGGGAAAGATCATTTCTACTGATAGTCACAAGATCCTTTTATCAAGTAGTGGGAAGACTATAAGTATTCCTTTAGTTACCCATCGGCGCTCTAACAAAAATACTTGTATGCACCAAAAACCTCGGGTTCTGCGGGGTAAATCCATTAAAAAAGGACAAATTTTAGCGGAGGGAGCTGCTACAGTTGGTGGGGAACTTGCTTTAGGAAAAAACGTATTAGTAGCTTATATGCCATGGGAAGGTTACAATTTTGAAGACGCAGTACTAATTAGCGAACGTTTGGTATATGAGGATATTTATACTTCTTTTCACATCCGAAAATATGAAATTCAGACGGATACGACAAGCCAAGGCTCCGCTGAAAAAATTACTAAAGAAATACCACATCTAGAAGAACATTTACTCCGCAATTTGGACAGAAATGGAGTTGTTAGGTTGGGATCCTGGGTAGAAACTGGCGATATTTTAGTAGGTAAATTAACGCCTCAGATAGCGAGCGAATCGTCGTATATCGCGGAAGCTGGGTTATTACGGGCCATATTTGGCCTTGAGGTATCCACTTCAAAAGAAACTTCTCTCAAACTACCTATAGGTGGAAGAGGGCGCGTTATCGATGTGAAATGGATCCAGAGGGACCCCCTAGACATAATGGTTCGTGTATATATTTTACAGAAACGCGAAATCAAAGTTGGGGATAAAGTAGCCGGAAGACACGGGAATAAGGGGATCATTTCCAAAATTTTGCCCAGGCAAGATATGCCCTATTTGCAAGATGGAACACCTGTTGATATGGTCTTCAATCCCTTAGGAGTACCCTCACGAATGAATGTGGGACAAATATTTGAAAGCTCGCTCGGATTAGCCGGGGATCTGCTAAAGAAACATTATAGAATAGCACCCTTTGATGAGAGATATGAGCAAGAGGCTTCAAGAAAACTTGTGTTTTCAGAATTATATGAAGCCAGTAAACAAACAAAAAATCCATGGGTATTTGAACCCGAGTACCCGGGAAAAAGCAGAATATTTGATGGAAGAACAGGAGACCCCTTCGAACAACCTGTTCTAATAGGGAAGTCCTATATCTTAAAATTAATTCATCAAGTTGATGAGAAAATCCATGGACGTTCTACTGGGCCCTACTCACTTGTTACACAACAACCCGTTAGAGGAAGAGCCAAGCAAGGGGGACAACGAGTAGGAGAAATGGAAGTTTGGGCTTTAGAAGGATTTGGTGTTGCTCATATTTTACAAGAGATACTTACTTATAAATCTGATCATCTTATAGCTCGCCAAGAAATACTTAATGCTACGATCTGGGGAAAAAGAGTACCTAATCACGAGTATCCTCCAGAATCTTTTCGAGTGCTCGTTCGAGAACTACGATCTTTGGCTCTAGAACTGAATCATTTCCTTGTATCTGAGAAGAACTTCCAGGTTAATAGGGAGGAAGTTTGATCGGAATAAATATAAATTCTTTTCTTATTTATGATTGACCAATATAAACATCAACAACTTCAAATTGGACTCGTTTCCCCTCAACAAATAAAGGCTTGGGCTAACAAAAACCTACCTAATGGGGAAGTCGTTGGCGAAGTCACAAGGCCCTCTACTTTTCATTATAAAACCGATAAACCAGAAAAAGATGGATTGTTTTGCGAAAGAATCTTTGGACCCATAAAAAGCGGAATTTGTGCTTGTGGAAATTCTCGAGCGAGCGGAGCTGAAAACGAAGAGGAAAGATTTTGCCAAAAATGCGGGGTAGAATTTGTTGATTCTCGGATACGAAGATATCAAATGGGATACATCAAACTCGCATGTCCCGCGACTCATGTGTGGTATTTGAAAGGTCTTCCTAGTTATATCGCGAACCTTTTAGATAAACCCCTTAAGAAATTGGAGGGCCTAGTATACGGCGATTTCTCTTTTGCTAGGCCCAGCGCTAAAAAACCTACTTTCTTACGATTACGAGGTTTATTCGAAGATGAAATTGCATCCTGTAACCACAGCATTTCTCCCTTTTTTTCTACCCCAGGCTTTGCAACATTTCGAAATCGGGAAATTGCGACAGGAGCAGGTGCTATTAGAGAACAATTAGCAGATTTGGATTTGCGAATTATTATAGAGAATTCCTTGGTCGAATGGAAGGAATTAGAAGACGAGGGGTATAGTGGAGATGAATGGGAAGATAGAAAAAGACGAATAAGAAAAGTTTTTTTGATTAGACGCATGCAATTGGCGAAACATTTTATTCAAACAAATGTAGAACCAGAATGGATGGTTTTGTGCTTATTACCAGTTCTTCCTCCCGAATTGAGACCCATTGTTTATAGGTCTGGGGATAAAGTAGTGACTTCGGATATTAATGAACTTTATAAGAGAGTTATTCGTCGGAACAACAACCTTGCCTATCTATTAAAAAGAAGTGAATTAGCGCCAGCAGATTTAGTAATGTGCCAGGAAAAATTGGTACAAGAAGCCGTGGATACACTTCTTGATAGTGGGTCCCGCGGGCAACCAACGAGGGATGGTCACAATAAAGTATACAAATCACTTTCAGATGTAATTGAAGGTAAAGAGGGAAGGTTTCGCGAGACTCTGCTTGGAAAACGGGTCGATTACTCGGGGCGTTCTGTCATTGTTGTGGGTCCTTCGCTTTCATTACATCAATGTGGATTACCTCTAGAGATAGCAATAAAGCTTTTTCAGCTATTTGTAATTCGCGATTTAATCACGAAACGCGCTACTTCTAATGTCAGGATTGCTAAAAGGAAAATTTGGGAAAAGGAACCCATTGTATGGGAAATACTTCAAGAAGTTATGCGGGGACATCCTGTACTGTTGAATAGAGCACCTACCCTGCATAGATTAGGCATACAGGCCTTCCAACCTACTTTAGTGGAGGGGCGTACTATTTGTTTACACCCATTAGTGTGTAAGGGTTTCAATGCGGACTTTGATGGGGATCAAATGGCTGTTCATCTACCTTTATCCTTGGAAGCTCAGGCGGAAGCCCGTTTACTTATGTTTTCTCATATGAATCTCCTATCTCCCGCTATTGGGGATCCTATTTGCGTACCGACCCAAGACATGCTTATCGGACTTTATGTATTAACGATTGGAAACCGTCGGGGTATTTGTGCAAATAGATATAATAGTTGCGCAAACTATCCAAATCAAAAAGTAAATTACAATAATAATAATTATAAGTATACAAAAGATAAAGAACCCCATTTTTCTAATTCCTATGATGCACTGGGAGCTTATAGACAGAAACGAATCAGTTTAGACAGTCCCTTGTGGCTCCGATGGAAACTAGATCAACGCGTCATTGGGTCAAGAGAAGTTCCGATTGAAGTTCAATATGAATCTTTGGGGACTTATCATGAGATTTATGCCCACTATCTAATAGTGGGAAATAGAAAAAAAGAAATCCGTTCTATATACATTCGAAGCACTCTTGGTCATATTTCTTTTTATAGAGAAATAGAGGAAGCCATACAAGGATTTAGTCAGGCCTATTCATACACTATCTAAACAAGGAAGTTAGATTCGGCGATGCCCCTCCCTTTCGGGGGGCATTCCGATTTCGCTAGTATCATCATTTTTGCCGCGCGAATCCAGATTGAGATTAAGGAAAGGAAGTTAATTAAATTTTCGAATCACTGACTCAGGCCCATTGTCGAATCCTACTCAGCAATTGTCGAATCCTACTCAGCCGAAAAAGGGGGTACTTATGTATGGCGGAACGGGCCAATCTGGTCTTTCATAATAAAGAGATAGACGGAACTGCTATGAAACGACTTATTAGCAGATTAATAGATCATTTCGGAATGGGATATACATCCCATATACTGGATCAAATAAAGACTCTGGGCTTTCATCAAGCCACTACTACATCGATTTCATTAGGAATCGAGGATCTTTTAACAATACCATCTAAGGGATGGTTAGTGCAAGACGCGGAACAACAGAGTTTTCTTTTGGAGAAACACTATTATTATGGGGCTGTACACGCGGTAGAAAAATTACGCCAATCCGTTGAGATATGGTATGCTACAAGTGAATATTTGAAACAAGAAATGAATTCGAATTTTCGGATAACGGATCCTTCTAATCCAGTCTATCTAATGTCTTTTTCAGGAGCCAGAGGAAATGCATCTCAGGTACACCAATTAGTAGGTATGAGAGGATTAATGGCGGATCCTCAAGGACAAATGATTGATTTACCTATTCAAAGCAATTTACGCGAGGGACTTTCTTTGACAGAATATATAATTTCCTGCTACGGAGCCCGCAAAGGGGTTGTAGATACTGCTGTACGAACAGCGGATGCTGGATATCTTACACGTAGACTTGTTGAAGTAGTTCAACATATTATTGTGCGTAGAAGAGATTGTGGTACTATCCAAGGTATTTCTTTGAGTCCTCAAAATGGGATGACGGAAAAACTTTTTGTCCAAACACTAATTGGTCGTGTATTAGCAGACGATATATATATTGGTTCACGATGCATTGCCGCTCGAAATCAAGATATTGGAATTGGATTAGTCAATCGATTCATAACTGCCTTTCGAGCACAACCATTTCGAGCACAACCAATATATATTAGAACCCCCTTTACTTGCCGGAGCACATCTTGGATCTGTCAATTATGTTATGGTCGGAGTCCCACTCATGGCGATCTGGTCGAATTGGGGGAAGCCGTAGGTATTATTGCAGGTCAATCAATTGGGGAGCCAGGGACTCAACTAACATTAAGAACTTTTCATACTGGCGGAGTATTCACAGGGGGTACTGCCGACCTTGTACGATCCCCTTCGAATGGAAAAATCCAATTCAATGAAGATTTGGTTCACCCCACACGTACCCGTCATGGGCAGCCTGCTTTTCTATGTTATATAGACTTGCATGTAACTATTCAGAGTCAGGATATTCTATATAGTGTGAATATTCCCTCAAAAAGCTTGATTCTAGTGCAAAATGATCAGTATGTAGAATCCGAACAAGTAATTGCGGAGATTCGTGCCGGAACGTCCACTTTGCATTTTAAAGAAAAAGTACAAAAGCATATTTATTCCGAATCAGACGGGGAAATGCACTGGAGTACTGATGTTTACCATGCGCCCGAATATCAATATGGTAATCTTCGTCGATTACCAAAAACAAGCCATTTATGGATATTGTCAGTAAGTATGTGCAGATCCAGTATAGCGTCTTTTTCGCTCCACAAGGATCAAGATCAAATGAATACTTATTCTTTTTCTGTTGACGGAAGATATCTCTTTGACCTCTCAATGGCTAATGATCAAGTAAGACATAGACTGTTGGATACTTTTGGTAAAAAAGATAGGGAAATTCTTGATTATTCAACGCCGGATCGAATCATGTCCAATGGCCATTGGAATTTTGTCTATCCTTCTATTCTTCAAGATAATTCGGATTTGTTGGCGAAAAAGCGAAGAAATGGGTTCGTCATTCCATTACAATATCATCAAGAACAAGAGAAAGAACTAATATCCTGTTTGGGGATTTCGATTGAAATACCCTTTATGGGTGTTTTACGTAGAAATACTATTTTTGCTTATTTTGACGATCCACGATACAGAAAAGATAAAAAGGGTTCAGGAATTGTTAAATTTAGATATAGGACCCTAGAGGACGAATATAGGACTCGAGAGGAAGACTCAGAGGACGAATATGGGAGCCCAGAGAACGAATATAGGACCCGAGAGGAAGAATATGAAACCCTAGAAGACGAATATAGGACTCGAGAGGACGAATATGAAACCCTAGAAGATGAATATGGGATCCTAGAGGACGAATATGAAGCCCTAGAAGACGAATATGGGATCCTAGAGGATGAATATAGGACTGGAGAGAAAGACTCAGAAGACGAATATGGGAGCCCAGAGAACGAATATAGAACCCGAGAGGACGAATATGGAACTCTAGAGGAAGACTCAGAGGACGAATATGGGAGCCCGGAGGAAGGCTCAGAGGACGAATATGGGACTTTAGAGGAAGACTCAGAAGAAGACTCAGAGGACGAATACGGGAGCCCAGAGGAAGATTCCATCTTAAAAAAAGAGGGTTTGATTGAGCATCGAGGAACAAAAGAATTTAGTCTAAAATACCAAAAAGAACTAGATCGGTTTTTTTTCATTCTTCAAGAACTGCATATCTTGCCGAGATCCTCATCCCTAAAGGTACTTGATAATAGTATCATTGGAGTGGATACACAACTCACAAAAAATACAAGAAGTCGACTAGGTGGATTGGTCCGAGTGAAGAGAAAAAAAAGCCATACGGAACTCAAAATCTTTTCCGGAGATATGCATTTTCCTGAAGAGGCGGATAAGATATTAGGTGGTAGTTTGATACCACCAGAAAGAGAAAAGAAAGATTCTAAGGAATCAAAAAAAAGGAAAAATTGGGTCTATGTTCAACGGAAAAAAATTCTCAAGAGCAAGGAAAAGTATTTTGTTTCGGTTCGACCTGCAGTCGCATATGAAATGGACGAAGGGAGAAATTTAGCAACACTTTTCCCGCAAGATCTCTTGCAAGAAGAGGATAATTTCCAACTTCGACTTGTCAATTTTATTTCTCATGAAAATAGCAAGTTAACTCAAAGAATTTATCATACGAATAGTCAATTTGTTCGAACTTGCTTAGTAGTGAATTGGGAACAAGAAGAAAAAGAGGAGGCTCGTGCTTCCCTTGTTGAGGTAAGAGCAAATGATCTGATTCGCGATTTCCTAAGAATTGAGTTAGTCAAGTCCACTATTTCGTATACACGAAGAAGGTATGATAGGACAAGTGCAGGACCGATTCCCAATAATAGGTTAGATCGCACCAATTCCTTTTATTCCAAGGCGAAGATTCAATCACTTAGCCAACATCAAGAAGCTATTGGCACCTTGTTGAATCGAAATAAAGAATACCAATCTTTGATGATTTTGTCGGCATCCAACTGTTCTCGAATTGGTTTATTCAAGAATTCGAAATATCCCAATGCGGTAAAAGAATCGAATCCTAGAATTCCTATTCGAGATATTTTTGGGCCCTTAGCCGCTATTGTACCTAGTATATCGAATTTTTCTTCATCTTACTATTTACTAACGCATAATCAGATCCTGTTAAAAAAATATTTGTTCCTTGACAATTTGAAACAAACCCTCCAAGTACTTCAAGGGCTTAAATACTCTTTAATAGATGAAAATCAAAGGATTTCGAATTTCGATAGTAACATCATGTTGGATCCATTCCATTTGAATTGGCACTTTCTCCATCATGATTCTTGGGAGGAGACATCGGCAATAATTCACCTTGGACAATTTATTTGCGAAAATGTATGTCTATTTAAATCGCACATAAAAAAATCTGGTCAAATTTTCATTGTTAATATTGATTCCTTTGTTATAAGAGCAGCTAAGCCTTATTTGGCCACTACAGGAGCAACTGTTCATGGTCATTATGGAGAAATCCTTTACAAAGGAGATAGGTTAGTTACGTTTATATATGAAAAATCGAGATCTAGTGACATAACGCAAGGTCTTCCAAAAGTAGAACAAATCTTTGAAGCGCGTTCAATTGATTCACTATCGCCGAATCTCGAAAGGAGAATTGAGGATTGGAATGAGCGTATACCAAGAATTCTTGGGGTCCCCTGGGGATTCTTGATTGGAGCTGAGCTAACCATAGCCCAAAGTCGTATCTCTTTGGTTAATAAGATCCAAAAGGTTTATCGATCCCAAGGGGTACAGATCCATAATAGACATATAGAGATTATTATACGCCAAGTAACATCAAAAGTGCGGGTTTCCGAAGATGGAATGTCTAATGTTTTTTCACCTGGGGAATTAATCGGACTATTACGAGCAGAACGAGCAGGACGAGCTTTGGATGAATCGGTCTATTATCGGGCAATCTTATTGGGAATAACAAGGGCTTCCCTGAATACCCAAAGTTTCATATCTGAAGCAAGTTTTCAAGAAACTGCTCGAGTTTTAGCAAAAGCTGCCCTACGAGGTCGTATTGATTGGTTGAAAGGCCTGAAAGAAAACGTAGTTCTGGGGGGGATTATACCTGTTGGTACCGGATTCCAAAAATTTGTGCATCATTCCCCACAAGACAAGAACCTTTATTTCGAAATTCAAAAAAAAAATCTATTCGCGTCGGAAATGAGAGATATTTTGTTTCTCCATACAGAATTAGTTTCTTCTGATTCTGATGTAACAAACAATTTCTATGAGACATCAGAACCCCCATTTATACGATTTAAGGATACATAAAGCAGATTTTTTTATTTAAACTAGACTTTTGACCTTAGAACACTAACAGGTCAGATTTTAGATTTTTATTTTATTTTAATAAGTAAAAGAAGTCAGTTAATTCATTAAGGTTACGTTTATACCATGTATCAATAGCCAATTCTCAGTGGAAGGTTACATCGGAACAATTATTATTTATTTCAAGCTATTTCGGCTCTTTCTTAATTTTCAAAAAAAAAAAGAAATAAATTCCGTAATGGAATGGTAGGATGAAAAAAAAAAGAAAAAATCAAAAGGAAGTGTGGAAAAAATGACAAGAAGATATTGGAACATCAATTTGAAAGAGATGATAGAAGCGGGAGTTCATTTTGGTCATGGTATTAAGAAATGGAATCCTAAAATGGCCCCTTACATCTCGGCAAAGCGTAAAGGTACTCATATTACAAATCTCGCTAGAACGGCTCGTTTTTTATCAGAAGCTTGTGATTTAGTTTTTGATGCAGCAAGTCAGGGAAAAAGCTTTTTAATTGTTGGTACCAAAAAAAGAGCAGCGGATTTAGTAGCATCAGCTGCAATAAGGGCTCGTTGTCATTATGTTAATAAAAAGTGGTTCAGTGGTATGTTAACGAATTGGTCGATTACGAAAACTAGACTTTCTCAATTTAGAGACTTAAGAGCAGAAGAAAAGATGGGAAAATTCCACCATCTCCCAAAAAGAGATGTGGCAATCTTGAAGAGAAAATTATCTACCTTGCAAAGATATCTCGGCGGGATCAAATATATGACGAGGTTGCCGGACATTGTGATCGTCCTTGATCAGCAAAAAGAGTATATAGCTCTTCGGGAATGTGCCATTTTGGGGATTCCTACTATTTCTTTAGTCGATACAAATTGTGACCCAGATCTCGCAAATATATCGATTCCAGCCAACGATGACACTATGACTTCAATTCGATTGATTCTTAACAAATTAGTATTTGCAATTTGTGAGGGCCGTTCTCTCTATATAAGAAATCGTTGATTAAGAAGAATAGTTCATTCTTGGGTAACTGCGTAGATTTATGGGATCACTTACTATTCTTTTTTGTTTTGCATAGATAAAAGAAGGGGAATATTGATATATATTAGAGGGTATTGATATATATTATCATCTGATGTGATTTCTTGGTATCCTAAATATAAGATTAATACTTCAAGTTGCTGAGTTGAGAAAGAGATGGTTGAATCAAAAGAATTCCTTTTTTGAAGTTCAATTTTTATCAGAGGACAATATGAATATTATACCATGTTCCGTTAAAACACTCAAGGGGTTATATGATATATCGGGTGTAGAAGTAGGCCAACACTTCTATTGGCAAATAGGAGGTTTCCAAATTCATGCCCAAGTACTCATCACTTCTTGGGTCGTAATTACTATCTTGCTAGGTTCAGTTATCATAGCTGTTCGGAATCCACAAACCATCCCGACCGACGGTCAGAATTTCTTCGAATATGTGCTTGAGTTTATTCGAGACTTGAGCAAAACTCAGATTGGAGAAGAATATGGTCCCTGGGTTCCCTTTATTGGAACTATGTTCCTTTTTATTTTTGTTTCGAATTGGTCGGGTGCTCTTTTACCTTGGAAAATTATACAGTTACCCCATGGGGAATTAGCAGCACCCACGAATGATATAAATACTACTGTTGCTTTAGCTTTACTCACATCAGCGGCATATTTTTATGCGGGTCTTAGCAAAAAAGGATTGAGTTATTTCGAGAAATATATTAAACCAACTCCAATTCTTTTACCAATTAACATCCTAGAAGATTTCACAAAACCATTATCGCTTAGTTTTCGACTTTTCGGGAATATATTGGCGGATGAATTAGTCGTTGTTGTTCTTGTTTCTTTAGTCCCCTTAGTAGTCCCTATACCGGTCATGTTTCTTGGATTATTTACAAGCGGTATTCAAGCTCTTATTTTTGCAACGTTAGCCGCAGCCTATATAGGTGAATCCATGGAAGGTCATCATTGAATTGACTAGTTTTCAAAATAGTCTTTTTTTTTAGCTTAGCTCAATTCATGCATGGTTCCAGATAATCCGCTTGGTTGGAAAACTAAATAGTTAGAAATGCGTATGAATATACAACCTAGAGTTGTAGGAGAGAGAATAGACTATATTACGGAATTGTCAAAGTATATATGCATTAAGGGGGGCGGAGTCAGGCTAGATCTATATCCTTAATGTCTATAAGTCCAGTCATCTTTTGTGCGGGTTTTTAAGGAATGATTTTAGAATCCGATTCATCAATAGAAAATGAGAAAATACGCAAAATAGAAGAAACAAATGTATATGGGATATTATATATTCCTAAGTTAGATTCATTATCTAATCCGATATATCGAATTCCCTCTATATGGAATTGGATTCCATATCCAGTTCTATGCAGCATATTGTTATCAATTGTATATCTTGATTTAATTCCTATTGGATTTGGATTAGGTCGATTTCAATAGGGGTTCTTCCTCTATTTCGTCTTTTATTATGGATTAGATGATAGGGGAAAAAATAGGAACTCAAGGATATCGAAGAGTAAAGAAAGAAGAATGGAATGAAAGAGTGGTTGGTTGGAAAGAAAGAGAAATAGAATAATGAGAATCATATGGATTTACACAAACCTCTAATGATTAGAAACTAAAAATGAGATCTCGAAGTAGTTCGGACAATTCAGATTATCATTTCAATTTGTACTTTTTAGTTACTTCTCCCCAATAGAGCTTAGAAGTAAGAATTTCTTGGTTGATTGTATCCTTAACCATTTCTTTTTTTTTTGACACGAGGAACTCACCATGAATCCACTAATTGCTGCTGCTTCCGTTATTGCTGCTGGATTGGCCGTAGGGCTTGCTTCTATTGGGCCTGGAGTTGGTCAAGGTACTGCTGCAGGACAAGCTGTAGAAGGTATTGCGAGACAGCCAGAAGCAGAAGGTAAAATACGAGGTACTTTATTGCTTAGTCTAGCTTTTATGGAAGCTTTAACAATTTATGGACTAGTTGTGGCACTAGCGCTTTTATTTGCGAACCCTTTTGTTTAATCCTAAAAAAGAAAATGAGTCCTTTAGATTAGATACTTTTTTCTTTTTTTAGTAAATTGGTATTTGCTTCTGCAATTCCAATTATATCAATACTTTACTCCTATTTATTACTCCTGGAATTACCTATTTATCGGGACAGACAATACCCCACCCCAGGAAGGGCTGATTTGAGGATGATCAATTTAGAGGATATGCTCGCCTTCTTCCTTCCCGTCCTTAGTTTAGGACAGTGGAAAGTCTTTTTCCTTTTATTTTAGGAATTTTTGGAACATTTCAACAAAGGAGTCTTTCACAGGTCAAACGAGACCTAAGACTTAATCTAAAAGAAATTATTAGATTGAATCTATTTGCATTAAAAAAAATTACATTAAAAAAACCGATCAAAAAAGGGCGAGCGAAGTAAGTGATCGAAAAACTTTGCTCTTTGTTCGTCCTATCTATAAGAGGAGAGCATATGAAAAATGTAACCCATTCTTTCGTTTTTTTAGCTCACTGGCCATCCGCTGGGAGTTTCGGGCTTAATACCGATATTTTAGCAACAAATCTAATAAATCTAACTGTAGTGGTTGGTGTATTGATTTTTTTTGGAAAGGGAGTGTGTGCGAGTTGTCTATTTCAAGAATAGATTGGATCTATCCGGCTGCACTTTAAAATATTTTTTAGTATTTTTTGGATAAATAAGAAAAAGGTGCACGATCTCGACGAATTACTTCTGAATAAATTCAGAAATCATATGGAAGAACCATAGCATTTCGCGACTCATTGGTAAATCAACTTTGATTCTCTATAGACCAATAATGTGAGACCATTAACACGGTTAAAGCTAAACTGCTTGAAGTCCAGGCAAAAAGGGGTACTCTTTCTACAACTATATTAGTATTAGTACCGAAATGCTTTAAACGGGAAATAGCTAATGTAGAATTTATCTGATATAAAACACTCATATCGATAAAATGGTTTGAACTATTTACTAGAAGGGCACCCTGCCCTTTTTTATCCAATGCCGAATCGACGACCTATGTATAAAATAAAAAAAAGAGAAATTTTTTGGATTTGAAGAAAAAAAAAGAATTCTATCAATTTTCATTTTCCATTTATTTAGTTAGTTTTTCTTAATGAAATTGAAATTATTAACTAAAGGGCAAATACAAATAAAGAAACAACTTTGCTGACCATGATAGATTTTTATCTAGGCGGAAGAGTCCTCTTAATATTTATCTAGTCTTATATTCTTAATATGGGTTTCGGTATATTGAAATATAAACAGAAAAGAGAAGATAGAGGATAGGCTCATTACATAAAAAAAAAGATATGGAAATAGCCATAGCAAAAAAAGAAAAAAAAGGAGCGTGAGAGCCAAATGAATCGAAAGATTCATGTTTGGTTCGGGAAGAGATCATAAAAATTGTAAACTTAATAGCAAGATAATCTACTTTCATTAAAAGATTTATTAGATAATCGAAAACAGAGAATCTTGAGTACTATTCGAAATTCGGAAGAATTGCGTAGAGGGACCATTGAGCAGCTCGAAAAAGCTCGGGTTCGATTACAGAAAGTCGAACTAGAAGCGGATGAGTATCGAATGAATGGATACTCTGAGATAGAACGAGAAAAAGAAAATTTGATTAATGCTACTTCTATTAGTTTGGAACAATTAGAAAAGTCTAAAAATGAAATCCTTTATTTTGAAAAACAAAGGGCGATGAATCAGGTCCGACAACGGGTTTTCCAACAGGCCGTACAAGGAGCTCTAGGAACTCTGAATAGTTGTTTGAATACCGAGTTACATTTCCGTACGATTCGTGCTAATATTGGCATTCTAGGGGCCATAGAATCGAAGAAATAATTAAATTAATTAGACCTTGAACTTCTACTTTCGTTTAGAATTTAGGCATTATTTTTCCCCTTGCTTCCGAAAAAAAGAGTCAAGAAACACTAATGGCAACCCTTCGAGTCGACGAAATTCATAAAATTCTCCGCGAACGTATTGAACAATATAATAGGAAAGTAGGGATTGAGAATATCGGTCGCGTAATTCAAGTGGGGGATGGGATTGCTCGTATTATAGGTCTTGGTGGAATAATGTCAGGTGAATTAGTCGAATTTGCAGAAGGGACTAGGGGTATTGCTCTGAATTTGGAATCCAAAAATGTTGGGATTGTATTAATGGGCGATGGGTTGATGATACAAGAGGGAAGTTTTGTAAAAGCAACAGGAAGAATTGCTCAGATACCCGTGAGCGAGGCTTACTTGGGTCGTGTTATAAATGCTCTGGCTAAACCTATTGATGGGAGAGGCGAAATTGTAGCTTCGGAATCTCGCTTAATTGAATCTCCTGCTCCGGGTATAATTTCCAGGCGTTCCGTATATGAACCCCTTCAAACAGGGCTTATTGCTATCGATTCGATGATCCCCATAGGGCGCGGTCAGCGAGAGTTAATTATTGGGGACAGACAGACTGGCAAAACAGCAGTAGCCACAGATACAATTCTCAATCAAAAAGGGCAAGATGTAATATGTGTTTATGTAGCTATCGGTCAAAGAGCATCCTCCGTGGCTCAAGTAGTAACTACTTTCCATGAAGAGGGGGCCATGGAATACACTATTGTAGTAGCTGAAATGGCGGATTCACCTGCTACATTACAATACCTCGCCCCTTATACGGGAGCAGCCCTGGCTGAGTATTTTATGTATCGCGAACGGCATACTTTAAT